TATTCAAAATTGTTTTGGATTGACACTACATATCTAATCTAGATAGATAGAAAAAGGATAAATGGAAGAATAAAAAAGGAGGAATTGAAAAAAAAAATATATCGGATTTTTTAGTCCATAATGTATTTCATCAATCTAAGTGGAATAAGCAAAGTGGATTCCTTGTTGGTTAATCGAGTTACAATGAAAACCACACAATTGATGAAGGAAATGTCCGAATTTGTTTGATAGTTAATAAGATCAATAAACTAAGGTTTTGCCGTTCTAGGCCATCGGATTCGACGGAAACAATGATAAATAAATACGAATACAGCAGAAAAAGGGGGGGGAAATCAAAAAAACAAGTAGAGAAAAATTATATAAAGTTATATACAAGTTGCTACCCCCCCCTTGGTATTTCTTTAATTGAATTTCATTTGATTAGACGGAAGTTCCTTAAAAAGTTCCGCTTTCTTTAAAAGATTCTGAACAGTTCCTGTGGGTTGAGCACCCTTTTCAAGGAAATATAGAATAACAGGAACATTTAAATAAGTTTGATTTTTCATTGGATCATAAAAGCCCACTTTTCTAAGATCTTTTCCTTCTCTTCGGGATCGAACATCAATTGCAACGATTCGATAGATGGCTCATTGGGATAGGTGTAATACCCCCCCTAGAACCGTATAGGAAGTTTTCTCCTCGTACGGCTCGAGAAAAAATGATTTGATTCGAAGTTTTGTCTATGTATGCAATTCTAATAAATTAAATGACAAATGGGCCTATAAAATCAATTAGACTATGATTTCAGTCTTTTTTTTCTTCCTGAAAAGGAAAAAGAAACCATTCGTACTCATAACTCAAGTTGGATAACTCTTCAAATAGTTCAAAGGAAAAATTTTTAGTCAATTTTATTTATTGAGTAGTCTTTACCCCCTTCTGTTTGTCTCATTTAAAATTCGATTTGTATTCTTTAGTCTGATCCAGCCAGTGAGACTCTCGAGACAATTAAAATGGTGTTTCCTTGTTCTTAGATCCTTTATCCTTAATTTTAAATCATTGGGTTTAGACATTACTTCGGTGCTTCTTAATTCTTTCAAAATGGCAGCAACATACCCCTTTTTGATTTCTTTCTAGCAAAGAATCCTATGGACAGTTAATTCCCGCGTGATACACCTTGAATCGAAAAAGTTTGATCAATTCCAACAAGTTTTGCTTTTGAATTGGAAACTTGCTCGAATTGGATCCTTTCTATTTCTATATATAGAAGATATATTTACGAAGTTGTTCCAATTGATTGGCATTAACCCTAGATCTTTGTCCCCGAGAAATGAATTAATCCTTTCTACTCGAGCTCCATCGTAGACTATTTACAACCCAACAAAAAACGAAGGGTTCGAGTGTAACAGAACAAACAATGTCGAGCCAAGAGCACCCTCATTCCTAGACAAATTGAAAATGGTGGATTGTCAATCCACAACGGACCGTGTCCTTCAAGTCGCACGTTGCTTTCTACCACATCGTTTCAAACGAAGTTTTACCATAACATTCCTCTAATTTCGAACCGGTATGGAATTGATTCAATTATGGAATCATGAATAGTCATTGGTTCAGCTGTCCATAGACATCGTAATCTAGGCTTTTTCTTCTTCTTCTATATTATTAATTATTATATTATGATATGTGGAACGATTTTTCTGAAAAAGTCTTAGCAAGAGAGCATATTTATAACATACATAAATAATAAGAATATATAGATAATAATATAGATAATAGAAAGAAATATATAAACGAATAACTTTTTGAATCTGCATCTTCAAATGACTCAATAAGATAGATTAAATGATTTCCTACTTTTTCAAAGATTCCACTTAGAAGGACTCATTCAAAATATTTATTCAAAATATTTCTAATTGAAATTGAAAAAGTTTCCTATTTAGACATCATTATTTAATATTTATTTAATTTGAAGAAAATTGGACAATAAATATCCCGTTTGACCTTCATAGGAAGATAAGTCTTTTTAATTGACTCAGCACTGATCTAATTTCAAATAGATCAAAGAAAAGAAGAAAGAAATCCAACTTTTTCATGAAATGTATAAAAAAATGATGTAAGTTAAGATTTGAATCTTTATTCTTTTCATCTGACTACGAAAATCAAAATAAAAAAAATAGGAAAGGTTTTTCGTATCTATCAGATAGACTGAATAGTTGTCACTGTTCTAGATATTCTATAACAGTGAATTGAAATAATTTCAGTTTAAATAATGAAAGGATTACAAATCTTTTTCACAAAAACCAAAAACTGAAATTATTGTCATTGAAATAAAACGATACATACCATATAAGCTAAACATTTCCTCATATAAAATGAGGAAATGATTGATATGTATTTTGTTTAACATGGGGTTGGGTAATATTTCAATAATCGACTCTTGTCATAAATAAAGTGAATAAAATCAAAAGGATGGGATAAATCCCCCCTGCCTCAATCGTTACATAGATTCCCAATTTTTAATTAG